CGCCAAATAATATTAGAATATTTAGTGCCGAGGTATTTTTGTGAAGTTTTTGGTAGGGGTTGTTAGGCCAATAATAAATTGGCACAATAAAAATTGGTGCACATATATATATATATATATATATATAACGTGGGATGCCAATTTACACCGCAACTCGTTGGCCAACACGCTCTTGAGTCTTCCTTGCTTTTGGGGTTTGACAAGGATAACAGGATTCGCCGAGCGTAGGGGGGTAGGGGGGTTTGTCGCGCAAAAACCAAAAGGGGGGATATATATAAGGATTAGTTGAAGAAAGGATGTATATGTTATGCACTTGATTTAATAATATGTAATTCTTAAATTATGTCTTATAATAATTAACTTATATTATCACAAACAAGGAAATTGCTCAACCTTGATTCACATTTGTGCTTGCACTTTGAGATGCAAGATGAAAAGGAAAAAAAAGGAGAACGTTATGCATATAAGAGAATGCCCGGCTTGGTGGGTAACGAGACATATGTACTACACCATTAATCAAATGCCAGTATAATTATCCGAGGGTGGGATATTACAGTTATGTACCTGAAATAGGAACCAGATGCCAGTAATAGTTCATATTGTGCTACCCCCACAGTTAATGTCCCTGATTCTATCATGCATGATATGCCTTTGTACAAATTAGTTGGTGGTCTCTTACTACATTAATATTTTCTTAATACAATTTTAGCTGTTTATTTCAAGGAAAATTCTGAGGTCAAATTTTTAGGGATTAATATTTTACCCGGGTTAATATAAAATTATTTCTGAGTTTTAATAATTATGCTTTATGCATACCCTAATATTTAGTACTTGCTTTGTGGTTAAGATAGTGAATTGGTGATAATGCATATATGTATTAACACATCAATGCAATATTATGCATATCCTGTATTATACCATAAGGGGATGGTTTATCCCCAGAAAATAGTTTAGTTTAGAATTCTGGCTTTGGGAGCCAGGGGTGAGAGTTAAAATCTCTCTTTTCTGGGCGCTAGGGAGGAATTTAACCTCCGATCTTCGGATTACAAGACCGATGCTTTTAGGCTAAGCTACTAGGGCAAGCTCATTGTAGTGCTTTATTTTCTAATCATCCTGTTAGTGGTATGAAGATGAGGAATAATGCGAAATATAGGACGGATGCGATTTGTCCAATAATAATGAATGGGTGCTCTACTGGTATGCCTCCAATTCACGTTAAAATAAGTATGTCTGCCACTAGGGTCCAAAATAGTAGTTGGGTGACTGGGCGGAAAGTTAGTCCTCGTTGTTTTGAGGTGTGTAACAGCGGCACGACTATTAATACTAGAATGGAAAATAGTAGTGCGAGGACACCTCCAAGTTTGTTTGGGATTGATCGTAGAATGGCATAGGCAAATAAGAAGTACCACTCCGGCTTGATGTGTGGAGGGGTGACTAGAGGATTGGCTGGGGTGAAGTTTTCTGGGTCTCCCAGCAGGTTGGGTGAAAATAACGCTAGTAGTATTAGGGTCAGCAGTATGATTACAAAGCCTAAGAGGTCTTTGTACGTGAAATATGGGTGGAAGGAGATTTTGTCTGCGTCTGAGTTTAGTCCGATTGGGTTGTTTGATCCTGTTTCGTGTAAAAATAGTAGGTGTAGAATGGTTGCGGCGGCGACAATAAATGGTAGTAGGAAGTGGAATGCGAAGAATCGCGTTAGGGTTGCGTTGTCTACTGAGAAGCCGCCTCAGATTCATTGGACTAGTATGTCCCCTATATATGGTACGGCGGATAGGAGGTTTGTGATTACTGTGGCGCCTCAAAAAGATATTTGTCCTCATGGTAGAACATAACCGACGAAGGCTGTTATTATAACTAGTAGCAGTAGAACTACGCCGATGTTTCAAGTTTCTTTATAAAGGTATGACCCATAATATAGGCCTCGGGCGATATGTATGTAAATGCAGATGAAGAAGAATGATGCCCCGTTAGCGTGGGTGTTTCGGATTAGTCAGCCGTAGTTGACGTCTCGGCAGATGTGGGCTACTGATGAGAATGCAGTTGAAATATCTGAGGTGTAGTGTATAGCTAGGAATAGGCCGGTTAGAATTTGGGTAGCTAGGCATAGTCCTAGTAAAGACCCGAAGTTTCATCATACTGAGATGTTGGATGGTGCTGGTAGGTCAACTAGTGCGCCGTTAGCGATTTTAATAAGGGGATGCGTTTTTCGTAGGCTTGCCATTAAGGGTTCTTGTAGTTGAATAACAACGACGGCTCTTCAAGTCGTTGGTCTCGGTTAAAGTCTGAGTAAGAATTATGACCTATTTTATGTTTTTATTACTGATAGCTTTGGTTGTAGGTTTGGTTGCTGTTGCTTCTAATCCTACGCCTTATTTTGCTGCCCTTGGTTTGGTGGTTGCAGCTGGGGTTGGGTGTGGGATTTTGGCTGGTCATGGAGGTTCTTTTTTATCATTGGTTCTTTTTTTAATTTATTTAGGGGGAATGCTCGTGGTTTTTGCTTATTCGGCAGCCTTGGCTGCTGAGCCCTTTCCGGAGGCTTGGGGTAATCGTTCTGTACTAGGCTATGTTGTGGTCTACTTGCTAGGGGTTGGTTTGGTGGCGGGGTTCCTCTGAGGGGGTTGGTATGAAGGTTCATGGGTAGCTGTTGATGGGTTGAAGGAGTTCTCTGTTCTGCGTGGTGATATTAGTGGTGTAGCTATAATATATTCGTCTGGTGGGGCTATACTAGTTATTTGCGCCTGGGTGTTGCTTTTAACTTTACTTGTTGTTTTAGAACTTACTCGTGGTCTAAGTCGTGGGGCCCTCCGTGCGGTTTAAAGGAGGGTTGGGGTAACGGCCAAGATTAGGGTTAGGAGGAAGATGGTTAGGTATGTTTTGATTATTCCTCGTGTGATATTGTTCATAGTTTTTGCTATGGCTGTTTGTGTTAATGCTAGGCCCTTTGGTCCCATAGTTTCGAGTCATGTTTTGTCAAGTTGGGTGGCGGCGGATTGTCCTAGAGTAAGCTTAATTTTTGGAAGGAGTCGGTGGATGGTTGTTGGGAAAAATCCTAGTATATTTGAGAAGTGGTGTGTGGAAATCACTGGGGTAATTTTTACTTGTTTGCTTGTTATATTAGCTAGTTCTGTGGCCACAAGTAGGCCTGTGATTGTCACTGCAATGGCTGCTAATTTTAGGGTGGTCGGTATCGTTATAATTGGTGTTTTTGTCGGTAGAAAGTTTTGTGTGATAATGAGTCCTGCAATAATGCTTCCTCAGGCAAGCCGTTTGATAGAGTTGATCACTAGTGGGTTGTTTTCGTTAATTGGTGATAAGGGTAAAAATCGTGGGGTTCCTATAATTACAAAGTATACTAGTCGGAAGCTATATACTGCGGTGAATGATGTGGCGATTAGTGTCAGGGTTAGGGCTCAGGCGTTTAGGTAAGAGGTGTTTAGGGCTTCAATAATTGCATCCTTTGAGAAGAACCCTGCTAGGAAGGGGGTTCCTGTTAGGGCAAGGCTGCCAATTATAAAGTAAGTTGAGGTGGCAGGTATAATGTTGAATAGGCCTCCTATTTTTCGGATGTCTTGTTCATCGTTTAGGCTATGAATGATTGATCCGGAGCATAAGAATAGTATGGCCTTAAAGAAGGCGTGAGTGCAAATGTGAAGAAACGCTAGTTGTGGTTGATTTAGTCCGATCGTAACTATTATCAACCCAAGTTGGCTTGATGTTGAGAAAGCCACAATTTTTTTGATATCATTTTGGGTTAAAGCACAGGTGGCTGTAAATAATGAGGTTAATGCTCCGAGGCAAAGGCAGATTGTTAGGGCTAGTTGATTATTTTCTATAAGTGGATGAAGACGAATTAGTAAGAAAATCCCCGCAACAACTATAGTGCTTGAGTGGAGTAGGGCAGATACTGGTGTAGGGCCCTCCATGGCGGACGGTAGCCATGGGTGGAGGCCGAACTGGGCCGACTTCCCTGTTGCCGCTAGGGTAAGTCCTAATAAGGGGACTGTTATGTCAAAGTCTTTTGATAGGACGAAGATTTGTTGAATTTCTCAGGAGTTGAGGTTTGTTGCAAACCAGGCCATAGTTATGATTAGTCCAATATCTCCTACTCGATTATAAATGACAGCCTGAAGAGCCGCCGTATTGGCATCTGCTCGTCCGTGCCACCATCCGATTAATAGGAATGATATAATCCCTACCCCCTCTCAGCCGATAAATAGTTGGAATATATTGTTGGCCGTAACTAAGATAATTATGGCTACCAGGAATGTAAGTAAGTATTTAAAGAATCGGTCAATATTGGGGTCAGAATGTATATACCATAGTGCAAATTCTAGGATTGATCAGGTGACATACAGGGCAATTGGGACAAAGATTAGGGAGTAGTGATCAAATTTAAAGCTAATATTGATGTCAAATGCTTGGGTATTTATCCATTGTCAATTTGTGATGATGCCCTCTGTTTTCAGGTTTAGGAAAATCATAAGAGGTAGTAGGCTGACTAAGAATGCAGAGCTAACGGCAGTTTTAGTTATCTTTGCTATGTTTAGGTCCAGTTGATTAGGGTTTAGCGTAGTAAATAGGGGGTATACTAAAATAAAGAAGATTAGGAGGAGTGATGAGTGTATAATTAATGTCATTTTAGCTTTCACTTGGATTTGCACCAAGAGTTTTTGGTTCCTAAGACCAATGGATGAGCTGTTATCCTTTGAAAGCGCAAGGAAGCCGCGGATTTTAACCGCGGAGTGTAAGAATTAGCAGTGCTTACTATTTTCCGTTCTCCCTTGGTGAGTAAGGAGGTTTTAACTCCTATCTTTAGAATCACAATCTAATATTTTGGCTAAAACTATACTTACAGTAACATCATCCTCATATGAGTTCTGGTTTTGCCACTAGCAGGATGACGGGAATTAGGTGTAGGGTTATTAATAGGTGTTCTCGGGTGTGGAAGGGTTGAAGTCCTATGATATGGTTGGGTGTTGGGCCTCGTTGTGACATAAGAAATATGTATAGGGAATAACCAGCTGTAATCAATGTCCCTAGACCGGTGAGTAAGATTGTTCATGGGGATCAGTTGAATAGTGTTGTAATAATCATTAATTCTCCTATTAGGTTGGGTAGTGGGGGGAGTGCTAAATTGGCTAGATTGGCGGTGAATCATCATACTGCGGTGAGGGGAAAAATTATTTGTAATCCTCGGGCGAGCATCATTGTTCGGCTGTGGGTTCGTTCATATGCTGTGTTGGCTAAGCAGAATAGTGCTGAGGATACTAATCCGTGAGCAATTATTAAAATAATTGCTCCTGAAAATCCTCATGAGGTTTGAATCAGGATCCCCCCTGCAACCAGTCCTATATGACTTACAGATGAGTAGGCAATTAGTGATTTTAGGTCTGTTTGTCGAAGGCAGATTGACCCGGTTATAATGATACCTCAGAGGGCTAGGACAATGAATGGGTAGGCTAGCTCTTTTGATAAGGGGTCGAGTATTACTATTATGCGTATTATCCCGTACCCGCCAAGTTTTAGCAGGACTGCTGCTAGGACTATCGACCCTGCTACGGGGGCTTCTACATGTGCTTTTGGCAGTCATAAATGGACTCCGTATAGTGGCATTTTAACTAAAAATGCGATTAGGCAGCCAGTTCATCAGATCATGTGGCCTCAAGAGCTAAGTTGAAGAGGTTGTGAATATTGGAGTACTAATATTGACAGTGTCCCTGTTGATTGTTGGAGAAGAAGTAGGGCAACTAAAAGTGGGAGGGATCCTGCCAGGGTATAGAATAGAAAGTAGGTCCCTGCGTTAAGTCGTTCGGCTTGGTTTCCTCAGCGAGTAATAATGATGAGGGTCGGGATAAGTGTAGCTTCAAATATAATATAAAATATAATGATTTCTGTGGCACCGAATGCTATAATTAAAAAGGTTTGTAGTGAGGCGAGAAGTGTGATGTAAGAGCGTTGTCGGTTAATTGGTTCAGGGTTAATATGATTTTGGCTGGCTAGGATTATAAGTGGAAGTAGTCAGCATGTTAGTACTAAGAGGGGGGTTGATAGCGGGTCTGTGGCCAGGTATGTGTTGGAGGAGGTTCATCCGGTTTCTGAGGTTCATTTTAGTCATATTAGGCTAATGGAGGCAATTAGGAGGCTGTGTGCGGTTGTAGTTGTCCACAGCCATTTGGGGGTGGTTAATCAAATTGTTGGGAATAATATAATTGTGGGGATTAGTACTTTTAGCATTGTAGAAGATTAAGATTTTGTAATCGGTCAGTTCCGTGAGTGCGGGCAGTAGCAACTAGTAGTGCTAGGCCGGTGCTTGCTTCGCAGGCGGAAAAGGCTAATAATAATATGGGGGCCGTTGAGAATGCTGTTGATTCAAATTGTAGTGTTCACAGGGCTAGTGCAATAAATAGGGATAGTATTATCCCCTCCAAGCATAATAATGCGGAGAGTAGGTGAGTCCGGTGGAACGCTAGTCCTATTAAACCTAAGATGAATGCTGAGCTAAAACTAAAGTGTACGGGTGTCATAGGAGGGTCGTGGAGTTAAACCACGATTTTCTGAGTCGAAGTCAGAGGTCTTGTTTTGGACTAACCCTCCATTCTGCTCATTCTAGGCCGCCTTGGGTTCATTCGTAGATTAACCCAAGGGTTAATAAAATTAGGACTGTTGTGGCCCAGAAAAGTGTTTCGGTGGGGTTATGTAGTTGGTCTCCTCAGGGTAGGGGGAGGAGGAGGGCAATCTCTAGGTCAAATAGTAGAAATAGAATTGCTACTAGAAAGAATCGCAGGGAGAATGGTAGTCGGGCGGAGCCTAGGGGGTCAAACCCGCACTCGTATGGTGATAACTTTTCTGCGTCGGGGTTTATTTGTGGGAGCCAAAAAGATACAACCGCTAGGACTAAGGATAGGGCTGTTGTAATAATTAAAATAGTTATAATTAAGTTCATTATCTTTCCTTGGGGTTTAACCAAGGCCGTGTGATTGGAAGTCACTTGTACTAACTTTAATACTAGAAAGATTATGAGCCTCATCAATAGATAGATACGTAGAGGAAGAGTCATACTACGTCAACAAAGTGCCAGTATCAGGCAGCGGCTTCAAAGCCGAAGTGGTGTTCAGATGTAAAGTGGTATTGGATTTGGCGTAGGAGACACACTGCGAGGAAGGTTGATCCAATAATGACATGTAGTCCATGGAAACCTGTGGCTACAAAGAATGTTGAACCATAGACTCCATCTGCAATTGTGAACGGGGCTTCGTAATATTCTATGGCTTGTAGTGCGGTAAAATAAAATCCTAATAAAATGGTTAGTGTTAGGGATTGAATAGCTTGTTTTCGTTCTCCCTCTATGATGCTATGGTGGGCTCATGTTACTGTGACCCCAGATGCTAGTAGAACGGCTGTATTAAGGAGTGGGACTTCGAAGGGGTCCAGAGGGGTAATTCCTGTTGGGGGTCAGCACCCTCCTAATTCTGGGGTGGGGGCTAGGCTTGAATGGTAGAAGGCTCAGAAGAACCCTAAGAAGAAGAACACTTCTGAGGTAATAAATAGGATTATTCCGTACCGTAACCCTTTTTGTACGGGGGGAGTATGGTGGCCTTGAAAGGTCCCTTCTCGGATAATATCACGTCATCATTGGTATATGGTGAGAAGTGTAAGAACTAATCCTAGGGTTATTAGTATTGTTGAGTGGAAGTGAAATCAGATTGCTAGGCCGGATGTTATTAGTAGGGCAGCGATAGCTCCGGTTAGCGGTCATGGGCTTGGGTCAACTATATGATAGGCATGTGCTTGGTGGGCCATTAAACGTTTTCTTGAAGGTAAAGGCTTAAAAGAAGTACAAATACATAAGCTTGGATTATTGCTACCGCAACTTCCAATAGTGTCAGCATGAAGAGTAGGGCAGCGGTTAGGATTGCTACTACAGGTATTATTGGTAGAAGGACAAATACAGCTGTGGCAATAAGTTGAATTAGTAGGTGGCCTGCGGTTAGGTTGGCTGTGAGTCGAACTCCTAGGGCTAGTGGTCGCATAAATAGGCTAATTGTTTCGATAATAATTAGTACGGGAATTAGTAGAATAGGTGTTCCTTCTGGTAAAAGATGTCCTAAAGCGACTGTTGGTTGATTTCGTATTCCAATAATTACTGTGGCAAGCCATATGGGTACTGCAAATCCTAAATTAAGGGACAGTTGTGTTGTGGGTGTAAACGTGTAAGGCAGTAGTCCAAGCATGTTAGTTGTAATTAAGAAGATTATTAAGGAGGTCAATAATAATGCTCATTTATGTCCTCCTGTATTTAGTGGTAATATTAATTGATTGGTAAACCGATTAATAAGCCATTCTTGTGTTGTGGTGAGTCGATTGTTTACTCATCGAGATGAGGGGGTTGGATATAGCACCCAGGGCAGTGCAATTGCGATGGCAATTAGTGGGACCCCGAGGAATACCGGGCTTGCAAACTGGTCGAAGAAGCTTACGATCATGGTCAGTATCAGGCTCCAGTTTCATGCTTTTTAGGGCTTGCTGGAGTTGGTTTATTTGGTGAAGTGTAATTTAAGACTTTAGTTGGGATAATGACTAAGAAAAGTATTCAGGTGTACACTAGAATTATGAATCAAGGATTGGGGTTTGTTTGTGGCATTTCACTAAGGGTGGTCGGAAGTCACCAATCTTTGGCTTAAAAGGCCAATGCTTTGTCCAATATTTAGCTTCTTAGTGAGGCGTCTTCTAGTATTAATGAGGATCAGTTTTCGAAGTGTTCTAGTGGTACTGCTTCAACTACGATTGGTATAAAGCTGTGATTAGCCCCGCAGATCTCAGAGCATTGCCCATAGAACAGTCCTGGACGTGAGGCGATAAAGGCGGTTTGATTTAGTCGTCCTGGGACTGCGTCCATTTTTATACCCAGGGATGGGACAGCTCAAGAATGTAATACGTCTTCAGCGGATACTAGGATACGGATTGGGGATTCTATCGGGACAACTATTCGGTGGTCCGTCTCTAGGAGTCGGAATTGGCCGGGGGCAAGGTCCTGGGTTGGGATTATATAAGAGTCAAATCCTAGATCTTCATAATCTGTATATTCGTAGCTTCAGTATCATTGATGTCCTATTGCTTTAATTGTTAAGTGGGGGTCGTTGATCTCGTCCATAAGGTACAGAATGCGTAAAGAGGGCAGGGCAATAAGTACTAAAATGACGGCCGGTAAGATGGTTCATACAATTTCGATTTCTTGGGAGTCTAAAATATACTTGTTAGTAAGTTTGGTTGATACCATTGCAATAATAATATATAATACTAAGGTGCTAATTAGGAATACAATTATTAGTGCATGGTCGTGGAAGTGAAGAAGTTCTTCTATAACGGGTGATGCCGCGTCTTGAAATCCTAGTTGTGTTGGGTGTGCCATTGAGCTCCAGGCTTAAAAGACATGCGGGGATTTAACCCACAATTTCACCTTGACAAGGTGGTGTAATTTATATTTTACTAATGTCTTAAGAAGGAAGTGACAGAGTGGTTATGTGGCTGGCTTGAAACCAGCATATGGGGGTTCAATTCCTCCCTTTCTCGTTAATTTGATTGAATTTGAACAAATGCTGGTTCCTCATATGTGTGATAAGGAGGAGGGCAGCCGTGGAGTCATTCTACGTTTGTTGTTGTTAATTCTACAGATAGTACTTCCCGTTTAGCGGCGAAGGCTTCTCATAGAATAAACAGGAATATAATAACTGCTACTAAAGAGATTAGTGATCCGATGGATGACACTGTATTTCATAGGGCGTAGGCGTCTGGGTAGTCAGAATATCGTCGTGGTATGCCTGCTAGGCCTAGGAAGTGTTGTGGGAAGAATGTTAGGTTGACCCCAATAAACATAACTGCAAAGTGGATTTTTGTTCATGCGCTGTGGAGGGTGTACCCGGTTAATAGGGGAAATCAGTGTACGAAACCTGCCATAATAGCGAATACAGCGCCTATTGATAGTACGTAGTGGAAGTGTGCTACTACATAATAGGTGTCATGAAGGACAATATCTAGTGATGAGTTGGATAGAACAATCCCTGTGAGTCCGCCTACTGTGAAAAGGAAAATAAACCCTAGAGCCCATAGCATGGGTGTCTCCCATTTAATTGATCCTCCGTGAAGTGTGGCTAATCAGCTGAATACTTTTACACCTGTTGGGATTGCAATAATTATTGTTGCGGATGTGAAATATGCACGAGTATCTACGTCTATTCCAACGGTAAATATGTGGTGGGCTCATACAATAAACCCTAGAAGGCCGATGGCCATTATTGCTCATACCATACCCATGTAACCAAATGGTTCCTTTTTACCGGAGTAGTAGGCTACAACGTGAGAGATAATTCCAAACCCCGGAAGAATTAGAATATAGACTTCTGGGTGACCAAAGAATCAGAATAAATGTTGGTAAAGGATTGGGTCTCCTCCACCTGCCGGGTCAAAAAATGTTGTATTGAGATTTCGATCTGTTAGTAGTATTGTAATTCCGGCAGCTAAAACGGGTAGTGATAAGAGGAGTAGGACGGCGGTCACGAGCACGGATCAGACAAATAGAGGTGTTTGATATTGGGAGATGGCCGGGGGTTTTATGTTAATGGTTGTGGTGATGAAGTTAATTGCCCCCAGGATAGACGAAATACCCGCTAGGTGAAGTGAAAAAATTGTTAGATCTACCGATGCTCCTGCGTGGGCTAGGTTCCCAGAAAGGGGTGGGTATACTGTTCATCCTGTTCCGGCCCCAGCCTCAACCCCAGAAGAGGCTAGTAGTAGCAGAAATGATGGGGGTAGTAGTCAGAAGCTTATATTATTTATTCGTGGAAATGCTATGTCCGGGGCACCAATTATTAGTGGTACAAGTCAGTTTCCAAACCCACCGATGAGAATAGGTATTACTATAAAGAAGATTATTACAAAGGCGTGGGCAGTAACGATAACATTATAAATTTGGTCATCGCCTAGAAGTGATCCGGGTTGGCTAAGTTCAGCTCGAATGAGAAGGCTTAAGGCGGTTCCCACTATTCCGGCTCAGGCACCAAATACGAGATAAAGGGTGCCAATGTCTTTGTGGTTAGTAGAAAAGAATCAGCGCGTGATTGCCACAGGTAGGGTAGCCGAGTGTTTAGGCGGTGGGTTGTAGCCCCGAAGACAGAGGTTTAAGTCCTCTTCCTATCAGCCTCGTGGTGAAGAACACATTGGATTGCAAATCTTAAGACGTAGACTAATACTCTACCGGGGCTTTTCCCGCCTTACTGATTAGGCGGCGGGGAAAGTAGATGGATGCTCGCTGGCTTGAGCGCTTAGCTGTTAACTAAGAGTTTGTAGGATCGAGGCCTTCCCATCTAGTAAGGCCTTAGCTTAATTAAAGCGCCTGGTTTGCAGTCAGGAGATGCGAGTTAATTTCTTGTAGGTCTTATCAGGGATTAGAAGATTTTAACTTCTACTTAGGGCTTTGAAGGTCCTTGGTCTAATGTTATCCTAAATCCCTAGGTAATTAGCATTAGGATGGCTGGAGTTATAGGTAATAATCCTAGGGCGGCTGTAGTAAATAGGGCTAGAAATAAAGAGGTTTGGGTTGTTTGAGTTCGTCATGGGGTGGTTGAGTTGATTATGTTTGGGGAGATGGTTAATGTTATTGCGTAACATAGCCGTAAGTAAAAATATAAGCTGATTAGGGCGGCTAGGGCCATAATTGTGGCGATGAGGGGGAGGTCTTGTTTTGTTAATTCTTGCAAGATTAGTCATTTTGGTATAAACCCTGTGAGCGGAGGTAGTCCCCCTAACGAAAGTAGGACCAGGGCAGCTGTTGATGTAAGGATGGGGTTTTTTGATCAGGTTGTTGCTAATGTACTGATTTTGGTTGTTAATAGTATTTTTAGGGTTAGGAATGCTGCGGAAGTTATAATAATATATATACTTAGCGCGATTAATGTAAGTTGGGGGGCATACTGGATTACGATAATCATTCATCCTATGTGTGCGATCGAAGAGTAGGCTAGAATCTTCCGCAGTTGGGTTTGGTTTAGTCCTCCTCACCCTCCAACCAGCGTGGATGTAATTCCTAATATTACGAGTAGTGACGAGTCAATAGTTTGTGCTGTTTGGATAATGAGTGCGAAGGGGGCGAGTTTTTGTCAAGTAGACAGGATGAGTCCTGTTAATAAGTCTAGTCCTTGTAGTACTTCTGGTATTCAGAAGTGCATGGGCGCGAGTCCAATCTTGAGTGCTAGGGCTGCTGTAAATATTGTGTTGGCGATAGGGTTTGATAGGTCGTTAATACTCCATTCTCCGGTTATTCAGGCATTTGTTGTGCTTGCAAATAGGATTATTGCTGCTGCGGTGGCTTGGGTTAGGAAGTACTTTGTGGTTGCCTCTACTGCTCGGGGGTGATGGTGTTGTGCTATCAGAGGGGTAATCGCTAGCGTATTAATTTCTAGGCCCATTCAGGCTAAGAGTCAGTGAGAGCTAGCAAAGGTTAGGGTGGTTCCTAGCCCTAGACTAGATAGTAGGATTGTAAGTACGTATGGGTTCATTGGCGGAGGAGGGATTTTAACCGTCATGTTCGGGGTATGGGCCCGAAAGCTTAATTGGCTGACCCCGCCCTAGAAGGTGGTGTAAAGGAAGCACCTAGAGTTTTGATCTCTTGAGTATGGGTTCAACTCCCTTCTTTCTAGGAACCGAGGGGATTTTAACCCCTATAATTCACTCTATCAAAGTGGCCCTTGGGTATTCAGGCACAGTTCCTTGGCTATAGTTGTGGGGGAAGTCCTGCTAGTGCAATTGGCAGGGCGGTATGTCATAATACGAAGGCGAGTGTGAGGGGAAGGAAGTTTTTTCACACCAGGTGTATTAGTTGATCGTATCGGAATCGTGGGTATGAAGCTCGTACCCATAGGAATATGATGGATAGTAATGCAGCCTTAGTCATAAGGTTAACTGTGGTGAGTATTGGGATGCTTGGGATATGTGAGGCTCCTAAAAATAGAACGGCTGATAGTGTGTTTATTAGAAGGATATTGGCGTATTCGGCTAGGAAGAACAGTGCGAAGGGTCCCCCTGCATATTCTACGTTGAAGCCGGATACTAATTCCGATTCTCCCTCCGTCAAATCAAAAGGTGCTCGGTTCGTTTCGGCTAATGTTGAGATGTATCATATTGCGGCTAAAGGTCAGGCGGGGATAAGTAGTCAAACGCTTTCTTGGGTGACGTTAAATGTTTGTAGTGTATATCCCCCCGAGAAGATAATTACAGACAGGAGGATTAGCCCAAGGCTGACTTCATAGGAGATTGTTTGGGCCACAGCTCGTAGAGCCCCAATTAATGCGTATTTTGAGTTTGATGCTCAGCCTGATCCCAGAGTTGAGTATACTGCAAGGCTAGACAGGGCTAGGATAAATAGGATTCCTAGGTTGAGATCAGTTACTGGGTGGGGTATGGGTATTGGTGCTCATAAAGTTATGGCTAGAGTTAGTGCGAGTACCGGGGCGGCTAAAAATAGGAATGGGGATGATGTAGACGGGCGGACGGGCTCTTTAATGAAGAGTTTTAGTCCGTCGGCAATGGGTTGTAGTAGTCCGTAGGGGCCAACTACGTTTGGGCCTTTTCGCAGTTGTATATATCCTAGCACTTTTCGTTCAAGAAGTGTCAGGAAGGCTACCGCTAGAAGTACTGGTACAATATAGGCTAAAGGGTTGATTAAGTGGGTAATTAGGGTGTGTAGCATAAACTGGGAAGAGGATTTGAACCTCTGGTTAAAAGGGCTTAGGCCTTTCGCAATTTACCATGCTCTGCCACCCCAGTATGTCCTTATTTCGGCCAGCTGGGGTTTTGGCCCTCCCTTTATTTTATTTATTTGTTTTCATAAATTGGGGTGGGGCGTGCCTTAAGTATGGGCCCCTCTTTTCCGATCCTTTCGTACTAGGAAAAGTGGCGTTACAGATAGAAACTGACCTGGATTGCTCCGGTCTGAACTCAGATCACGTAGGACTTTAATCGTTGAACAAACGAACCCTTAATAGCGGCTGCACCATTAGGATGTCCTGATCCAACATCGAGGTCGTAAACCCCCTCGTCGATATGGACTCTGGGAGAGGATTGCGCTGTTATCCCTAGGGTAACTTGGTTCATTGATCGGACTATGTCGGCCGGATCATGTTTGGTCAGATAGTTCTGTGGCTTAGAGATGTCTCTCTTGGTTCTAGGAGGTTTTCCCGGTCCATTTGGAGGCTTTCTTTTCCTCCGTGGTCGCCCCAACCGAAGGTAAAATCTCACTTCCATAAGGTTTCTATTTTTTATTGAGTTGCTTAACATGGTTGAGTTTTGTACCTTAAGCTCCAAAGGGTCTTCTCGTCTTGTATTATTATACCCGCTTCTGCACGGGTAGATCAATTTCACTGACTTGAAAGGGGAGACAGTTAAGCCCTCGTTTAGCCATTCATACAGGTCTTTATTTAAAAGACAAGTGATTGCGCTACCTTTGCACGGTTAAAATACCGCGGCCGTTAAACTTGTGGTCACTGGGCAGGCTGGACCTCCTATACTTGGTTATGTTGCAGGAGGCGATGTTTTTGGTAAACAGGCGAGGCTTGTGTTTGCCGAGTTCCTTCCTTTTCTTTTAGTCTTTCCTTAATAGCACTCCAGTGTGGGGGTAACGATAGTTTAGTTGTGGGTTTTTCTTGGTTTTTCTGTAATTCACACTACTCTCTCGGGTTGAGTTCGTTAGTTGCCAATGGTTGGTCCGGTTTGGCTTACACTTGTGCTGGGAGAAGGGCAGGCCTTCTTGTTACTCATTTTAGCATAATCTCTTCCATGCGGGCATGGGTTGGCCTAATAATATTTAGGGGAATAAGATTTTTTATCAGGATAATAAACTTTTTTCTGTCTGAGCTTTAACGCTTTCTGTTTAGGTGGCTGCTTTTAGGCCCACTAGAACAGTATGTTTTATATATTATGATCTTTATCCTCCTGGAAAGGTTGTGTCCTTTGTTAAAGGGGCTGTACCCCCTTTAACTAACTCTCGTGTATTTCTCTTGGGGTCTTGCTTGGGTATATTTGATTTGGGGAGTACGAGGCTGAACTTCTATTCATCTCTTAGGCAACCAGCTATCACCAGGTTCGGTAGGTCTGTCACTTCTACCCGGAGCTCTTCCCACTCTTTTGCCACAGAGACGGGTTGGCCCTTAATAGGCTGTCTCGGGGTAGCTCACCTGGTTTCGGGGTTTCAAACTAAAGGTCTCTTTGCTTGGTTGTACTGGCTAAATCATGATGCAAAAGGTACGAGTTTTAATCTTTGCTTTTTAGTGCTTATATGGGTTGTTTCATTTCTCTTTCAGCCTTCCCTTGCGGTACTATTTCTATTGCTTTATGTAACCTTTTCTGTCTCCCATACTCAGGTAAAAAAATGGTTTAGTTTTTGGTGTTAGGCTTATTTTGTTTTATTTATATTGTTTGTTTATTAAGTAGTTAAGCTAGCTGTTTGGCTCAGGGCGACCCAATTTGCATGGATGTCTTCTCGGTGTAAGTGAGATGCTTGACTGACTCAGCCACGCCCTGGGTTTAGTCCAAGTGCACCTTCCGGTACACTTACCGTGTTACGACTTGTCTCCCCTTGCTGGTGCTATTATATTAGGTATTTTTGGTGCGTTTTGACGGGGGAGAGTGACGGGCGGTGTGTACGCGTCTCAGAGCCGGGTTCAAAGGGACACTCTATTTCCTTTTTACTACTAAATCCTCCTTCAAGCACTGTTTCATGGTGCATATTCGTAATATTCTATACTAGAAAATGTAGCCCATTTCTTCCCACTCCATGCGCTACACCTCGACCTGACGTATTGGGCTGTGCCCATTTTGCTTACTTTTATTACCTTCACAGGGTAAGCTGACGACGGCGGTATATAGGCTGGAATAACTAGAAGTGGTGAGGTTAGACGGGGGTTATCGGTTCTAGAACAGGCTCCTCTAGGGGGGTCTGAGACACCGTCAGGTCCTTTGGGTTTCAAGCTGATGCTCGTAGTACCCTGGCGGGCATTTGATCGTAGTTGGATGCCTGGGTTTACGGCTGGGCATAGTGGGGTATCTAATCCCAGTTTGTTTCCCAGCTTTCGTGGGGTCAGATGAATTTATTAAAGCTACTTTCGTGTTAGGGCTTCGGACACCTAGAAGCGTATGACGGCCAAGGGGCCATTTGGCTTTATTTTTATCTGTTCTTAACCACCCTTTACGCCGTTGTATTATCAACTGGGGCCTCTCGTCTAACCGCGGTGGCTGGCACGAGTTTTACCGGCCCTTTTAACACTAACTGAGTCAAGTTTTCACTTATGGCTTAATGTCTATCACTGCTGAATTCCCTTGGGGGTGTGGCTTGGCTAGGCGTCTTGGGCTAATGTTTGTGCCTGATGCCCGCTCCTCGTCCCCAGGCAGGGGATTGAGGGCATATTCACGGGGTTGCGGAGACTTGCATGTGTAAGTTGAGTTAGAGCTGATAGTAAGGTCGGGACCATGCCTTTGTGCATGCGGAGCTTCTTAGGGCCCATCTTAGCATCTTCAGTGCTATGCTTTATATTAAGCTACGCTAGC